CCATCGTCTAGTGGTTTAGGACATCTCTCTTTCAAGGAGGCAGCGGGGATTCGAATTCCCCTGGGGGTAGGGTACTACGAAAGGAAGTTGATCATGGATTACCAATAAGTCGAAAATGGATTCTTCCTGGGTCGATGCCCGAGCGGTTAATGGGGACGGACTGTAAATTCGTTGGCAATATGTCTACGCTGGTTCAAATCCAGCTCGGCCCAATAATTCGCCAATCCGCCATGAGATGATATAACCCTCTTTGTACTTCAGAAATACCCGATCCGGAGATAAAAACAAATCAAATTTTCTGCTAGATCCCGTATTTCCCTGGGATTGTAGTTCAATTGGTCAGAGCACCGCCCTGTCAAGGCGGAAGCTGCGGGTTCGAGCCCCGTCAGTCCCGACGGATCCAATAAATATATCAAAAAATCTCTCCCTTTTTATGAAGGGGACCGGGGGAAGAATTCCATTGTCAAAGCAAAGGGGAAATCCTTATTTCTTTTTTCATTTAGCTTTTATTGTTTGTTTGGGTTTGTAACTATGTGACGACTGGAAGTGGAAGAGCTATTTGATGAGACTTCATCAGATGATTGTACAATAAAATAAGGAACTAGATAGATTAGAGAGAAAAAAAGAACAGATAATAAAAAATGATAAATAAATAAAGGAATTTTGGATTAGGTCAGCAATCCAAGTTTGGGGCGGTATGGATAAAAGAACTTCCTATGTTATACTATTCAATTCTCGACGACGAATTGATTTGATAGTTCAGATATTGTTATTCATGATATTGATCTGATTCAAGATCATCGAGAGGTAATATTCATTCATTGAATTTACAGGACAAAGATTTATCATCTCTATGGGATTAAATCCCGAGTTATTGCAAAGTAAAAAACCGATGAGATTATGGAAGTAAATATTCTTGCATTTATTGCTACTGCACTATTTATTCTAGTTCCTACCGCTTTTCTACTTATCATTTATGTAAAAACAGTGAGTCAAAACGATTAATTATTAACTAATTTGAATGAAACTTGACTTCTGAGTTCTTAGCCAAAATTGACGAAATAAAATGAAAAAGATTCCAATTTTATGTCTTAAATGAAATGAGTGGACTAGAATTGGCAGTATTCTAATAGATAGATAGTATGGTAGAAAGATTCATCTATTTCTTTCTACCATACTATTTATTAGTTAGATTGTTGTTATAAAGCTGCCTCCTGGAATAAAATAAAGATAGAGGCTGCATTTGATATGGATCTATATATCAATCTACAATATTATCTTGATATATGTGAATATCAATTCCATATATGGGATTGACATAGCATCCAATTCCAGTTATTTGCTATATCTATTTGTTCTGATCAATCTGAATTATTCCTATGTCTTATAGTTTGAATTACTATATTTTTGATTTCCAATATGAATCTCGGTATCTATTGAGAGAATCAAATCAATGAAGCAAAAGCGATAGATATAGGCATATTCAAAAAATCACGTAGTAATCTTTTTTTTTAACATTCCCAAGAAGTAAACCATTGATAGTAGTTCCACGGGCATCGAAAAGGAAGAATAAACCTCACTGATTTTTAACGCCTGAACCATGATATGAAATAAGTCGATAAAGTCTAAATCCAATTTCAAAAATTAGAAAGCGGTAAATGCGCAATATGTGACTCACCTGACGATCTTATTCTACATAGTATCTCGTTAGACAACCACTATGTTTATATCCTTTATTTCTCATACAAAGTGCGTATACACTTAACAAAACCACTTCTTCTTTGAACAGTAAAGAGAGAAACAAATAAAATAAAAAAAGGGTCTGGCCCTCCTCAGTATCACCTAGGAAGAGGCCATTGATTGGAATAGAAAATTTAGGAAGAATTAGCTTCGAATAAATTTCCTGGGATCCTCTTCCTTTCGAACTACAAACATGGGAATCGTTGAAATAGCTCTTTGATTGAAAGAGGATGATTCCTATAATACATTACTCCAGTCGAGTCCAATGGAATTTCAAAATGAAGATATTTTTTTTTGTTCCAAACGTGTTGCAGAACCGTCTAGAAAGCAATTGATATTGATACAGTTTGCTTCCTTAACTCAATTAGTAGGACCCCTAGAGTCCACTCCTTCCCCACACTACGAGTGAAAGGGAAAAAGTAAAGACTACCATTAAAGCAGCCCAAGCAAGACTTACTATATCCATATGAATTATGTCCCCTATCTCTATAAATATAAAGGAATTGTTCCATTATTCCTCACTAATAATAGTAGAATCAATGGCGCAGAGTCAAAAAGAACGAAAACTATTAATAAACCAATCCAATAAATTCACTCATTTTAGAGGAAATTCCTATATTATTTATAATCGGGAAAGATTAAACCCAAGCAAAATCCGCAGTAACATCTCAAGGGAATGTTACTAATGGAACATGTAGGAATAATAGGTCCTATTCTTTTTTTGTTGACCCTCATTTCAATTGATTGGATGCTTGAGCAC